CTCCTGGCGTGGATATTGGCAGGAATTAATTGAAACTTTAGCATGGGCTCATGAACGTACACCTTTGGCTAATTTGATTCGATGGAGAGATAAACCAGTGGCTCTTTCCATTGTACAAGCAAGATTGGTTGGATTAGCCCACTTTTCGGTAGGTTACATATTTACTTATGCAGCTTTCTTGATTGCTTCTACATCGGGTAAATTTGGTTAATTTAATTCTTTATTGTATCTGCAAAAATCTCATTTCCTTCTATGGAGAAGGGGAACCGCCTTCTTATATTTCTACATCTAGGATACGACTTCTATCATTGATACTAATAGGAAATGAACCATTATGGCAAAGAAAAGTTTGATTCAGAGGGAGAAGAAGAGGCAAAAATTAGAACAAAAATATCATTTGATTCGCCGATGCTTAAAAAAAGAAATAAGCAAAGTTTCGTCGTTAAGTGATAAATGGCAAATTCATGGAAAGTTAGAGTCACTACCGCGTAATAGTGCACCTACACGTCTTCATCGACGTTGTTTTTCAACCGGAAGACCGAGAGCTAATTATCGAGACTTTGGATTATCTGGACACATACTTCGTGAAATGGTTCATGAATGTTTATTGCCTGGTGCAACAAGATCCAGTTGGTAAGTATAATAAATTCTCTTCATTTTTTTATTCATTTTTATGATCAGCGATCATAGGAGGGTCTCTTTACCATTCTGTATAAATGGTTTATTCTATTTGTACAGAATGGTAAAAGGGCACATTAAATCTTTGTTTGTCCATTAGTTGTTAATTCTTTTTTTTATCGCGGGGTAGAGCAACTTGGTAGCTCGCAAGGCTCATAACCTTGAGGTCACGGGTTCAAATCCCGTCTCCGCAACATTTTTGACAAAAACTAGGGTTCAAGAAGAAGAGGGGGTACTTACCATACTATCACAGTTAACTCTATCAAATGTTTTTTATAAAAGTTATACTATATCAATACATAAAAAGACTATTCAATACAAAAAAGGAAGGGGCGGATAGCGGGAATCGAACCCGCGTCTTCTCCTTGGCAAAGAGAAATTTTACCATTCGACTATATCCGCATTTTTCTTTTTATCATACTCAATACATAATATATCGATTCTATTTGAGCATAGCTCGGTATAATATCTAGGTTAGGGAGGGGTAATTTACAAAAAAGTCGATATATATATAATAGATATAGATATGGATATGGAATATATCTATATGTCTTTTTTATATCTTTCCATTTGAAATAGAATATTTTCTATTCATATTCGTTTCTATTTTCGTTTCTATTAATCAAATAATATATATAATAATATATATATATTATTATTCTTTATTCTTTTTTTTTTTCTATAGAATAGAATAGAATTCAAATTAAATTGTATATATGGAATAAATGAAAATAGTAGATATAATCATAATTTGAATTAATAAAAAGTTTTCCATTTTTTCTGTCAATCTATTAATACTTCTATTAATATTAAGTAATATTAAGAATATTTATAGTATTTATAAAATAGATTTACAGACGAAGACCATATTTATAGAATATTTCGAATATATGAATATTCGAATATTAGAAGATATAATATCTTAATATAATAAGAATAAAATATTCCATCAAATTTTTTGATTCTATTTATTTTCTTATTTTGATATTTATTCAATTTTTTATATTGTTTTTTAGTTTTTCAATATATCATATAAGTATAATATATAATATTTTTCCAATAGAAGAAGTTTGACCCCTCCCTATAATGTTTTAGTTTTCTTTATTTTCGGAGTCTTATATATTCGATTTTCATGTGCCTGACAACCCTAAAGAATTCGGAGGGGGGAGGGGTCATTTCGTTTTTCGATCTAGAATAAATAGCTTCAAGAGATGAGAGAATTAAGAATACCCACTAGAAATACTAATCCGATCCATAATGATGTACCGGAAAATAGAACATTTTTGTTACTCGACCAACCATCAGGAGAAGCAAATACAACAGGTACACTAATCAATAAAATGGATGAAGTAGCAATTAATGCAAAAACAGCTAATTGGAAAGCAATAGTCATCTTTCTAATCCTCCAATTTACCAACAAAAGAACTATACCATTTGATCCACCAACCCCTTGATTCCTTTATCCACAAAAAAAATTGTAATGTAATAAAAAAAAACACATTATGGAGGGTTTTATCATGAATCTATTGATTTTATATGACTTATTAGCACCCCCTTTGAGTCATAAATTTAGGGTAGTTCTTTTTTTACTTCACAAAAGGGCATGCTGGATCATGTATATATACAGATAGAGAACTAGACCAATAGATAGATTCACACCGGATATCTTTACCATAGATTGATAAAAAGGGTATCAATTCGTATAGTCATGTTCTATTCAGTGGAATGAAGATAAAATAGAAATTAGCTTTTGGAGAGATGGCTGAGTGGTTGATAGCTCCGGTCTTGAAAACCGGTATAGTTCGAAACAAAGAACTATCGA